CGGGATCATTCAATACAACGGTATGAACACGATACCAAGGCAAACCCATGGAAATACCCCTTATATCAAAGATAAATGGACACTACGTAACTTTATTGCATTGGAAAAGACTATAATATGACTATCCTATGGACCACTCTTGTTCAGTCGATTATTTCCGAACAAGGGTGTTCTATTCTGTTGGTAATAATGGAACAATTCTGTTCGTAGGAACAAAGAGAAGCAGATTTATTCTATACTCGATAAGTACCAATACGCAATGGGGGAGTTGATCCCATTTTCTATGAGCGAATGAGTCCATACTTATTTATCATTAGAAAGACCTATTCGTAATAATTTGAGTTTATTCATTCTGTCTTTCTTTATGAATTTTTAGAATCTATGGATAAAATAAATACGATAAAAACCAATATGAATATTATAAAGACAATAAAAAAATTGTTACGTTTCCACCTCAAAGTGAAATATAGTATTTAGTTCTTTCTTTCATTTAATGCCTATTGGTGTTCCAAAAGTTCCTTTCCGAAGTCCTGGAGAGGAAGATGCATCTTGGGTTGACGTATAGTGCGACTTGTCAGATATATTGGGTCATATGGTATTTCCCCGTTCTCTCCCCCGATCGAGATATCCCCCGTTTCGCCCAAGAAAGATAAATTGAATCATCAAAAATTTGGAGCGTGAAGTGCAATTAGATCCATTTTTGAGGGGATTCATATTACTATTATCAATTAGAATAATTCAATTAGAATAATTTATGGTTGGCTTGGTTGGACTAAAAAAATGAAGTATCCAGGCTCCGTTTAGAAAAAACCCAATTGGATTGGTAAGATATCTATGATTGCTATTCCTATTTTTTATTTGTAAAGAGATCCTAATTGTCAAGCAAAGTTATCTCAACTCTAATAAATACTTGTATAAAATGAATTGAAAAAAAAAAAAAAGAAATACAAAAAGAAATGGTAATGGAAGCATTTGTCCTATATGTACAAATCCAAATCGGGCGGATCTTTACCCGGAGTAGAGCATAAACCTAAAAAGATGAAACAGACCCATTCAGGAACAAGAAAATACCATCGCGGTTTGGATTAAATCTCGATGAAAGAATACATCAATGAGAAGTTAATTCGATAAGTTTAATGACCCTTTCTTATAACTTAGAATTTTATAATCGAAAATATAAAAAAGGAGTCAAAACTCGTCTTTATTGAAAAATCGAAGAAAAGCCCTTTCGTTAGAAGTAAGAAATAACTTTTCTAGAAAAAAAGAAAGAGGACTGGAATCTATACATTGATTCACAATTTTTTTGAACCGTATGCATCAAAAGGCGCATGTACGGTTCCTAAGGGATACAATTTTACCCTAATCAACCGACTTTATCGAGAAAGATTACTTTTTTTAGGCCAAGGGATTAATAGCGAGATTTCGAATCAACTTATTGGTCTTATGGTATATCTCAGTATCGAGGATGAGACCAAAGAGCTGTATTTGTTTATAAACTCTCCTGGGGGCTGGGTAATACCTGGGATCGCTATTTATGATACTATGCAATTTGTGCGACCAGATGTCCATACAGTATGCATGGGATTAGCCGCTTCAATGGGATCTTTTATCCTGGTCGGAGGAGAAATTACCAAACGTCTAGCATTCCCTCACGCTTGGCGCCAATGAGGTTTTTATTTGAGAGAAAAAAGAAGACTATGCCTTCGCCATAAGAATACTAAGTAATAATAGCATGGCACTTTGAATTCGATATGAGAAATTTTTGTATTGTTTTTTTTTTCAAAACATTAGATTCTGTATCGAGAGAGTAGTATGAGATAAGGGGTATTTCCGATTTTCTCTTATCTATCGGGAGTTCAGTTCAGCGTCACAAACTTTTTTGTTTTCATGCCGGAGAGTTCTTAACAATATTTATGTTATGAAAGAGTACGAAAAAAAAAAAAAATATTTTTTCCTTATTTGATCGGATTAAAAAGAAACTTTGGGATTGCTGAATCACAGACAAAAAATAAAAAATAAACATATAAAGCAACGGAGCCATCATAGTATTTTTTAACTCCTCCGAAAGGAAGGATGGCAATTTGATCATTTACCCATCTGAGTCTGATAGATTCTATTTTTCTCTTTCTTCAATAGAAAGGAGGGGGTAAATTTTCTTGTAGAGCCGTATGCACAAAAGATGCCTGTACGGTTGTTCAATTCTATCTTTTTTCTATTCTTTATCTTTCCTTTCTCTTTGCTTTATCATGCGAGATAGGGGAAGCTTTTATTTTGTTATATCATCAGGGTAATGATGCATCAACCTGCTAGTGGTTATTATGAGGCACAAACAGGCGAATTTGTCCTGGAAGCGGAAGAACTGCTGAAACTGCGTGAAACCCTCACAAGGGTTTATGTACAAAGAACGGGCAAACCCTTATGGGTTGTATCCGAAGATATGGAAAGAGATGTTTTTATGTCAGCAACAGAAGCCCAAGCTTATGGAATTGTTGATCTTGTA